CCGCCTAAAATTCTAGGAATTCGTTGATAGTTCGAATAGATTCGTAGGCCAGGCCTACTGATACGTTTTAAATTTAAAATAGTTCGATAGGGTCCTTTCCTATTCCTTCTATGTCGTAGGGTTAAAACCAAAAAATATTTGTTGTTTTCCTGATGCTTCCTCACGTTTTTGATAAAACCTTCTCTTAAAAGTATTTTAACAATGTTTTCCGTGATGTTAGTGGATGCTATTTGAATCGTCCCTTTTCTATTCATGTCAGCATTTCGTATAGAGGTTATTATGTCAGCAATAGTGTCCCTACCCATGATAAACTAAAATTTTGGTTGCCTCCCATTTTTGATATAATCAACATGCTATTTTTTATTTATTTTTTAATTTTTATATTTTTGTTATTAAATAAAGGGATATGCGTCCGATACAACCTAATCCACTAATTACTCTATTTCATCCAAATACTATGTATAATATAACTATATTACGTATGATCTCATCTTATAATACCTCAGGTGCTAATGAAACTATTTTAGTGAAATTTAACTGTCTCAATTCTCGGGCAATCGCACCAAAAACTCGAGTTCCTTTTGGATTTCCTTCTTGATCAATCACAACTGCAGCATTATCATCATATCGTATTATCATACCGTTGTCACGTTTAAGTTCTTTACAAGTACGTACAATTACAGCTCTGATCACCTCTGATCTTTCTAGAGGTGTGTTTGGTAATGCTTCCTTGATCACAGCAACAATAATGTCACCGATATGAGCATATCGGCGATTACTAGCTCCTATGATTCTAATACACATTAATTCTCGGGCCCCGCTGTTATCCGCTACATTCAAATGGCTTTGAGGTTGAATCATATCATTTTTGAATCTGTTCTTTCAATGTTAATCCAAAGGGCGAAGTAAAAAAAAAAAGAAATATTGTTTGTCAAAAAGAAACCTGCAATTTTTTTTTATCCCCAAGACTTCTTTTCTTTGGTTCTACGTTCCTATCCCGAAATAATAAATTGAGTTCGTATAGGCATTTTGGACGCCGCTATTGAAATAGCCTTTCTGGCTATATTTTCTGCTACTCCGCCCATTTCATAAAGTATTCGACCTGGTTTAACGACAGCTACCCAATATTCGGGAGATCCTTTACCCGAACCCATACGTGTTTCCGTAGGTCTTACCGTAACTGGTTTGTCTGGAAATATACGTACCCATATTTTTCCACCACGGCGCACATTTCTTGTCATTGCTCGTCGCCCTGCTTCTATTTGTCTAGATGTGATCCAAGCGGGTTCAAGTGCCTGAAGAGCATATTTACCGAAACAAATACGATTACCTCGATAAGATATTCCTTTCATTCTTCCTCTATGTTGTTTTCGAAATCTGGTTCTTTTAGGGTTATAGTTGATGGTTCTTTCTCAATTCCATCTCTACTACAGAACCGGACATGAGAGTTTCTTCTCATCCGGCTCATCGCGAATGAAACGATTCGAATTTGAGAATTTTATGAAAATATACGGAATCATGGATTCTTTGAGATTTCATCTAATCTATTAGAAATTTCTATATCTTGTTTGGATATATACTTAAACATGTATTTTTTTTTTCTAGATAATTATTTCTATTTCTAGATAGTGAGATAATGTGGTTTTTTTCTAACGAATCTTTATTTTGTTTTGCCTTTGATCATATTATTATATTGGATCGAACAAGATTGAGTAATCTAATAAAAACCTTCGCGGGCGAATATTTACTCTTTCAATATCTATTTTAGTTGTAGGGTTAGCTCATGAATTCTCGGAATAAATGAATTGGTCCCTGGTTCGTTCCGCCATCCTACCTAATGAATTATTAGGATTCATTTTTCAATAGAATCTTACGTATTCATAGGTTCCATCGTTCCCGTCGCTTCGCAATTAATGGTTAGGTTTGAATTCTACAATGGAGCCCCTCATGAAATTTGTTCTTGAGTCAATCTTTTTAGTCTTTATTGGCTCGAGGCTCTTGATTTTTTTCTATGAATAGATTCATATACTTATGGATGAATCAGTATTGATGCTTTATTACACTGCCTTTTATGAGATGACTCATAAACCTTACATATATTGGAATCCTATATCATTGATATTCTTTTTCTTTCTTTCTCTCAACCTTTCCTTTATCTGCATACTTTTTTTATATCATAATCAGATTTATTTTTTTTCTTTATGTAAGAAAGATTTCAGTTGCTACAATGATATGACCAATATATCATATCTTGACTGCTTTTTTGTATCCAGATAATGTGAAACGATGAGTTGGTTATTAGTTATATAGTTATTAGTTCACAGTAGGGGTCTGTCCATTTTTTTGGAATTCTATCCTATAAAAAAAAACCAACGAGTCGCACACTAAGCATAGCAATTATATGAAATCATCAATCAAATTTTTATTCAAACCTATAGAATTGCTTATTTTTTTGATTTAAGAGAAAAAGCATGAAAAGAAAAAGTTTTTTTTTTTATTC